AATAGACGCCTCACAAGTTCCATAGAGATTACTTCTCAATACGATTTCTTTCAAATTCATTAAAATTTCATGTACTGATTCTTGAATACCCATTATGGTAGAATATTCGTGTGGTATTTTCTCAGATTTTGCGCGTGTGATACATGTTCCTTCTATTTCTCCAAGCAAAGCTCTTCGCATCGCAATGCCTATTGTGTCTGCTTGACCTTTCATAAGCGGAGACAGAATAAAGCGCCCATAAAAAAGACGCTTAGTGTCTGCTCTTGATTCAACACACTTCCACTGTAGTGTCCGAGTATATACTGTTACTTTCTCTCGAACCATAATAATATTATTTGATCAGATCATTGAATCATTTATTTCTCTTGTTTCTCTTGCTATTGAAATATCTTCCATTTTTTTTTCTACACACGTCTTTTTTTCGGGGGTCTACAGCCATTATGTGGCATAGGGGTTACATCCCGTACGAAAGTTAATAGTATACCACTTCTGCGAATAGCTCGTAATGCTGCGTCTCTTCCGAGACCGGGACCTTTAATCATGACTTCTGCTCGTTGCATACCTTGATCTACTACTGTACGAATAGCATTTCCCGCTGCGGTTTGAGCAGCAAATGGCGTCCCTCTTCTTGTACCTCGGAAGCCACAAGTACCGGCAGAGGACCAAGAAACCACTCGCCCCCGTACATCTGTAACAGTCACAATGGTATTATTGAAACTTGCTTGAATATGAATAACCCCCTTTGGTATTCTACGTGTACTCTTACGTGAACCAATACGTCCACGTGAACCCTTTTTCGGTATAGCTTTTGCCATATTTTATCATCTCATAAATTTGAGTCAGAGATATATGGATATATCCATTTCATGTTCATGTCAAAACGGATCCCCCTTCTTATTTGTATTGTATATCGGGTCTTTAACGAGTCTGATTATCCTTGTCTTTGTTTATGTCTTGGGTTGGAACAAATTACTATAATTCGTCCCCGACGACGGATTAGTCGACATTTTTCACAAATTTTACGAACAGAAGCTCTTATTTTCATATTTGCCACTCCTTACTTTAATTTTGAATCCACTTCTTGGAAGAAAATAAGTTTCTTGAAATTTTCCATTTAGAATCGTATTCCTACGAAAGAAATAGTGAACACCTAATCTTTCGAATCTTTGGTGCGGAGTCGATAAATTATACGGCCTCTGGTTGAATCATAACGACTTACTTCAATTTTGACTCTATCTCCTGGCAGTATCCGTATAAAACTACGTCGGATCTTTCCTGAAACATAACCTAGGATCATATCCTCATTATCTAAACGAACCCGGAACATGCCGTTGGGAAGCGATTCAGTAATTAAACCTTCATGAATCCATTTTTGTTCTTTCATTCCAGGTAAAACCCCCTTGAAGTATCCACTAGTGGAGGAAGAACCCTATTAGACAACCCACCCCTTCTCTTTTCTTTTTCACAAATAAGAAGTTTCGTATTCAATTCGGATATTAGAAGGATTACCATATATAACACAAAATTTCTCCGCCTATTCTTTCTAGTCGAGCCTCTCGGTCTGTCATTATACCCCGAGAGGTAGAAAGAATTACAACTCCCATCCCACCTAAAATTCTAGGAATTCCTTGATAGTTAGAATAGATTCGTAGACCCGGCCGACTGATCCGTTTTAAATTTAAAAGATTTCTAGAAGGCCTTTTCCTATTCCTTCTATGTCGTAGGGTTAAAACCAAAAAATATTTGTTGTTTTCTCGATGTTTTCTCACGTTTTCGATAAAACCCTCTCGTAAAAGTATTTTAATAATACTTTGGCTGATATTAGTAGATGCTACTCGAACCACGCTTTTTCTATACATATCGGCATTTCGTATAGAGGTTATTATGTCAGCAATAGTATCACTACCCATGATTAATTAAAATTATTGGTGCCTCCAAATTTGGATATAATCAACATGTTTTTCTTTTTTTTTTTTACGTATTTGTTTATGAATATTAATTTTGAAAGGTATATACGTGAGACAAAATCTACTAAATTAATCTTAATCTATTTCTTTTAAATACCCTACTATAACCATATTGTGGTCTCATTTTATAAGACCTCGGGAGCTAATGAAACTATTTTAGTAAAATTTAACTGTCTCAATTCTCGGGCAATCGCACCAAAAACTCGAGTTCCTTTTGGATTTCCTTCTTGATCAATCACAACTGCAGCATTGTCATCATATCGTATTATCATACCGTTGTCACGTTTAAGTTCTTTACAAGTACGGACAATTACAGCTCTGACCACTTCTGATCTTTCTAGAGGCATGTTTGGAACTGCGTCTTTGATCACAGCAACAATAACGTCACCAATATGAGCATATCGACGATTGCTAGCTCCTATGATTCGAATACACATCAATTCTCGAGCCCCGCTGTTATCTGCTACATTCAAATGGGTCTGAGGTTGAATCATATGATTTTTTTATCTGTTTTTTACAATGCAAAGGTCGAAGAAAAAAAGAAATATTGTTTGTCCAAAAAAAGAAACCTGCACCCGCTATTTTTTTTACCTTTTTTACCCAAGGCCCATTTATTTTTTATCCCGAAATGATGAATTGAGCTCGTATAGGCATTTTGGATGCTGCTATTGAAATAGCCCTTCTGGCTATATTTTCTGTTACTCCACCCATTTCATAAAGAATTCGACCTGGTTTAACAACAGCTACCCAATATTCGGGAGAGCCTTTACCCGAACCCATACGTGTTTCTGCGGGTCTTACTGTAACTGGTTTATCTGGAAATATACGGACCCAGATTTTTCCACCGCGACGTGCATTTCGTGTCATTGCTCGTCGACCTGCTTCTATTTGTCTAGATGTGATCCAAGCGGGTTCAAGTGCCTGAAGAGCGTATTTACCAAAACAAATATCATTACCTCGATAAGATATTCCCTTCATTCTTCCTCTATGTTGTTTACGGAATCTGGTTCTTTTGGGGTTATAGTTGATGGTTTGTTTTGAATTCCATCTCTACTACAGAACCGGACGTGAGAGTTTCTTCTCATCCAGCTCCTCGCGAATAAAATGAATTCAAAATCTTTAATTTGAATTGAATTCAGATATAATATAATTTGAATTAAGATATACATGTAATAATGAATCATGGATTTCATTTAATCTAGATCAAATCTATTACTAATTTGTATATCTTGTTTCTATAAAATATATATTTTTTTCTTATATTTATATATATGGTTTTTCGAATGTTAAAACGAATCTTTCTTTTGTTTTACTCTTTATTGGATTGACTTAGCAATCCAAGAAAATCAACTTTTCGCGGGCGAATATTTACTCTTTCAATTTCTATTTCAGTTCTATCATTAGTTCATAACTTTTCCGAATAGATTAATTGGTTTCTGGTCGGTTCCGCCATCCCGATCAATGAATCATTCGAATTCATTTTCACTAGAATCTTTTGAATTCACAGGTTCCATCGTTCCCATCGCTTCTTACTTAATGGTTAGGTCTGAATTCTACAATGGAGCTATTAGTTCTTGAGTCAATATTCTTAGTCTTTATTGGCTCGAAGCTCTTTATTTTTTTTCGATGAGCGGATCCATTTAATGATGAATCCGTATTGATGCTTTATTACACAGCTTTTTTCTGAGATGACTCATAGACCTTACATATTGGAATTATATATCATCAATATTCTTTTTCTTTCTTTCTCTCATCCTTCCATTTATCCATACCCTTTATTTTTTATTTCGATTGACAACTTAGAAGCAGATTTTTTGAATAAAAAAAGATTTCAGTTGCTACAACAATATGAACAATATATCATATCTTGACTGGTTCTTTGGATCCAGATAATACGAAGTGATGAGTTGGTTATTACTTCTATAGTTATTTGTTTAGACTATGGGGCTGGTTTTTTTATACTAACCCTCAAAAAACCAACGAGTCACACACTAAGCATAGCAATTTTATCAAAAAATTAATTGAATTTTTATTCAACCCTATAGAATTATAATTGTTCATTTTTTTTATTTAACAGAAAATAAAAAGAAGAAACGAATTTCTTTTTTTTTGTTCCATCGCTGGATAGAATGGAAAGGGAAATAAAGGTTTATTAATCCCCGTCTATAAATATCCAAATTTTGATGCCTAATACGCCATAGATCGTTCGAACTGTATAGGAACAATAATCAATTTTAGCTCGAATGGTTTGTAGTGGAACCCTACCCTCTCTGATCCATTCAACACGGGCAATTTCTTTTCCGTCGATACGTCCTGCAATTTGCACTTGAATTCCTTTTGTATCTGCTTGTTCAGTTAATTCTATAGCCTTTTTCATTGCTTTGCGAAAAGAGACTCTATTTTTTAATTGGCCGGCTATAAATTCTGCAAGAATATTAGGGTTTCCATAAGGCTTTTCAATTCGTGTGATAGCAATGTTAAGTTTTCGATTTACAGAATTAAATTCTTTTTGTAAATTCATCTGTAATTCTTCGATTCCTCGGGGTCGACTTTCAATTAATATTTTTGGGAATCCCATATAGATTATGATTTGGATCAGGTCGATTCTTTTTTGAATCTCTATACGTGCAATTCCCTCGACGCCAGAAGATGTTTTCATATTTTTTTGTACATAATTCTTGATATAATTTCTTATTTTTTGATCTTCTTGCAGACCTTCAGAATAATTTTTTGGTTGTGCAAACCAAAGGGAATGATGACCTTGGGTTGTACCAAGTCTGAAACCAATTGGATTTATTTTTTGTCCCATGTTCCCCCATTACTATACATATCATAATACGACATAGTTGTATGCTTTTTTTTCCATTTAGGTTTTTGTGACCATGTAATAGAGTCGGTATCTATATATTCATCTAAGGATATATCTTTCATTACAATAGTTATATGACAGGTAGGTTTTTGTATCGGATAACTACGCCCTCGAGCTCGAGGTTTTAATCTCTTCACGGTAGTACCTTCATTGACTTCGGCTTT